GATGATATCTCGAGCAGTTACATATCCAGGACCCCTAACACAAATAGACGCGTCACAAGTTCCATATAGATTACTTCTCAATACAATTTCTTTCAAATTCATTATAATTTCGTGGGCCGATTCTTGAATACCCGTTAGACTAGAATATTCGTGGAAGACATTCTCGGATTTTACACGTGTGATACATGTTCCTTCTATTTCTCCAAGCAAAGCTCTTCGCATCGCAATGCCTATTGTGTCGGCTTGTCCTTTCATAAGTGGAGACAGAATAAATCGACCATAATAAAGGCGTTTACTGTCTGTTCTTGATTCAACACACTTCCACTGTAGTGTCCGAGTAGATACTGTTACTTTCTCTCGAACCATAGTAATAATATTTTTTTTGATTAAATTATTTATTTCTCTTGTTTCTATTGAAATAGATTCACTGTTTATTTCTACACACGTCTTTTTTTCGGAGGTCTACAGCCATTATGTGGCATAGGGGTTACATCCCGTACAAAAGTTAATAGGATACCACTTCTACGAATAGCTCGTAATGCGGCGTCTCTTCCGAGACCGGGACCTTTTATCATGACTTCTGCTCGTTGCATACCTTGATCTACTACTGTACGAATAGCATTTGCTGCTGCAGTTTGAGCGGCAAAGGGTGTCCCTCTTCTCGTACCCTTGAATCCACAAGTACCGGCTGAGGACCAGGAAACCACCCGACCCCGTACATCTGTAACTGTGACAATGGTATTATTAAAACTTGCTTGAACATGAATAACTCCCTTTGGTATTTTACGTGCACTTTTACGTGCACCAATACGTACATTTCTACGTAAACCAGTTCTCGGTATAGCTTTTGCCATATTGTATCATCTCATAAATATGAGTCAGAAATATATGGATATATCCATTTCATGTCAAAACAGATTCTTTATTTGTACGCTGAGCCCTTTAGTGAATCTGATTAGCCTTTTATCCTTGTCTTTGTTTATGTCTTGGGTTGGAACAAATTACTCTAATGCGCCCCCGTCTACGAATTAGACGACATTTTTCACAAATTTTACGAACAGAAGCTCTTATTTTCATATTTGTCATTCCTTATCTTAATTCTGAATCTACTTCTTGGTAGAAAATAAGTTTCTTGAAATTTTTAATCTCGAATCATATTGAATAAAAATCACCTAATCTTTCGAATCCTTGTTTCGGAGTCGATAAATTATACGTCCTCTGGTTGAATCATAACGACTTACTTCAATTTTGACTTTATCTCCGGGTAGTATCCGTATAAAACTACGCCGGATCTTTCCCGAAACATAACCTAGAATCAGATCCTCATTATCTAACCGAACCCGGAACATGCCATTGGGAAGCGATTCAGTAATTAAACCTTCATGAATCCATTTTTGTTCTTTCATTCCAGGTAAAGCCCCCTTGAGGTATCAACTAATGGAGGAGAAACGATATTAGACAACTCACCCCCCTTTCTTTTTCTTTTTTTAATAGGAAGAGGTTTCGGATTTCATTTGGATATTAAATGGATTACCATATATAACATAAAATTTCTCCGCCGATTCCTTCTAGTCGAGCTTCCCGATCTGTCATTATACCTCGAGAAGTGGAAAGAATTACAATCCCCATTCCACCTAAAATTCTAGGAATTCGTTGAGAGTTAGAATAGATTCGTAGACCGGGTCGGCTGATCCGTTTTAAATTTAACAAATTTCTATAAGGTCTTTTCCTATTCCTGCTATGTTGCAGGGTTAAAACCAAAAAATTTTTGTTTTTTTCTCGATGTTTTCTGACGTTTTCGATAAAACCTTCTCGGAAAAGGATTTTAACAATATTTTCGGTAATATTAGTAGATGCTATGCGAACAACTCTTTTTCTATCCATATCAGCATTTCGTATAGAGGTTATTATCTCAGCAATAGTGTCTCTACCCATGATGAACTAAAACTTTTGGCTTCCCAAAATTGGATATAATTAACATGTTTTCCTTTTTTTTTTTTTTGGTTTATGAATATAAAATTTTCAAGGTATATGCGCGAAACACAAGCTACGAATTAATCTAGTTCTTAATCTATTTCCCTTTCCCTTCAAATACCCCAAAGATTTAGATCTCTTTTTTTATAATACTTCGGGAGCTAATGAAACTATTTTAGTAAAATTTAATTGTCTCAATTCGCGGGGGATTGCCCCAAAAATTCGAGTTCCTTTTGGATTTCCTTCTTGATCAATCACAACTGCAGCATTGTCATCATATCGTATTATCATACCGCTGTCACGTTTAAGTTCTTTACAGGTACGAACAATTACAGCTCTGACTACTTCTGATTTTTCTAGGGGCATATTTGGTACTGCTTCTTTGATCACAGCAACAATAACGTCACCAATATGAGCATATCGGCGATTACTAGCTCCTATAATTCGAATACACATCAATTTTCGAGCCCCGCTGTTATCCGCTACATTTAAATGGGTCTGAGGTTGAATCATATAAATTTTTGAA